ATTTATTTATTCACTTAATCTTTTTCTATCTATTTTATATATATCAATACAATTTATATCAATAAAATATAAATACAATTTATATCAATAAAATATAAATAGATTTTTGTCAAAGACACTTTTTTATATTTTTATAGTAACAATAATAAATTTAGTATCAATAATAAATTTAGTATGATATAAATAGAACAAAAGAGGAAGTAGCAAAGAAACAAAAAGGTTATACAAGGCTATATACAAATCATCCACATTTTTTTTATTTCATTAATTGAATTTTATTTGTTGATTAGGGCGAAGTTCCGTAAAAACCCCCGCCCTTTTTGAAATATCATGAACAGTTCCTGTAGGTTGAGCACCTTTTTCAAGGAAATATAGAATAGCAGGAACATTTAAATAGATTTGATTCTTTATCGGGTCATAAAAACCCACTTTACGAAGATCTCTTCCCTCTCGTCGGGATCGAACATCAAGTGCAACGATTCGATAAATGGCTCATTGGGATAGATGAACAATACTCCCCTCCCCTAGAAACGTATAAGAAGTTTTCTCCTCGTACGGCTCGAGAAAATTCTAAATTATGTCTATGTATAGAATCATAATATCAAATAGATCCATAAAATCATCAAATTCATTATATTATTGATTTTAGTTTAAATACTTTTTCTTAGTCTTCCCCCCCCCCAAAAAAAAAAAAATTATTTGTATCCTCATAACTCAAGTTGAATAACTCTCAAATAACTCAAAAGAAACCTTTTAGGTATTAAATTTATTGAGTGGTCTCTAACCCTTTTTGTCTGTCTCCTTTAGAATCTATTTTGATTCTTAAATATGATCTGGTTGTTGAGACAATTGAAAACGGTATTTCCTTGTTCCAGGATCTTTATCTTTGCCTTGAATCATTGGGTTTAGACATTACTTCGGTGATCTTTAAATCGTTTCAAAACGGCAGCAACATACCATTTTTTGTGATTTCTTTCTATCAAAGAATCATATGAATGGTTGATTCCTACGTAATACACTTTACTTTTGATTTGATCAAAAGAGTTTTACCAATTCCAACAAAATAAACTTTTAAATTTTATCGAATTGGATCCTTTAGATTTATATATCTAAAATATACTTACGAAGTTGTTCCAATTTATTGATCGATACTAACCTTAGATTCTTGCCCTTGAGAAATTAATCAATACGTTCTACTCGAGCTCCATCATGTACTATTTACATGGCAACACTCTCAAAAATGAGGGTTCCAGTGGAACAGAACAAATAATGATGTCGAGCCAAGAGCACTTTCGTTCCTATATAATATAAAAAAGTGGTGGATGTAAGAATCCACAGCTGATCATGTCCTTCAAGTCGCACGTTGCTTTCTGCCACATCGTTTTAAACGAAGTTTTACCATAACATTCCTTCAGTTTGGAACCAGTATGTAATTGATTCAATTATGGAATCGTGAATAATCATCGGTTCGGTCTAATAATCTATACTTTTTTCTTCTATATGAAGAATGGATAATGTATGACGAAGTCTCAACAAGAATTCAATCAATTTCACCCCATTGTTTATAATTTTTTTTAATTATAACTAACATAACATGAATAAATAAACACGAATAAACAAATTATTTTGAATCTCTATCTTCAAGTAACGTGATAGGATAAATTCAACAATTTCACACTTCTTAGAGTACCAAGAACTCATAAGAAATCATTAAAAAGATTTAATTGATTGAATAGTTTCCTACCCTATATCATTATTTGCATAAGGTTTTACAGTAAGTACCATTCGCTTTTTATCATCATTAAGAGAAAGATAAATCCATATTGGATTAAACCATCAATGATTAATAAAAAAAAAAAGACTGATGTAAGGAAAGATTGAAGATTTAGGTTGTTATTTTTTCATATTTCATATTGTAAAATTCAGTAATATTTTCAAAATTTCGTTTCATATGCGTGTTATTTGAACTCGATTAAATTTGTGAAAAAGATATGATTAAAAAAAAAAAAAAAAAAAAGAAATAAGAATCACATTCTATAACAATATTATACTCTTAAACGGAAGACTGGTCGAAAAGACAATCTTTATTTTGATATATTTTATTATGATATAGATTATGATATAGATATATATTTTATTTTTTATTTTTTATTTATAGATATATATTTTATTTTTTATTATAGATTAATAAAATTATAGATTAATAAAATGATCGTGGGTCAGGTATGTTCTGGGACGGAAGGATTCGAACCTCCGAATAGCGGGACCAAAACCCGTTGCCTTACCACTTGGCCACGCCCCATTTCTAGTCGACACTAATAAATACTAATATTGGTACTGGTTGTTCGTCAACTCAAGTCTAAATATCTATTATCTATAAAATAGATTACTAGAATTTTTATACATGTAGACGTAGAATTAAACAGAATTTATTGATCATTACATATAATTCAATTAAGATATTGTATGAAAGTATGGTTTATTCTATTCTCTTTTGATTTGAGAATTGAAGGATTTTTGATTGGGTGAGTTCAAATCAAAGAAAGTTTTTTGGTCTATCTTATTTTCTTTTTATTCATTTTTCTTTTCTATGAATAATAACATATTTATAATAATAAAATAATTTATAATAATAAAATAATTTATAATAATAAAATAATAAAAAACTCAATTTATTAATAACTCAATCAAAATAAATAAAATACAATTATCCTCAAGAACAAAATGTTTGTTATGCTTAATATATTTAGTTTGATCTGTATCTGTCTTAATTCTGCTCTTTATTCAAGTAGTTTTTTCGTCGCCAAATTGCCCGAGGCCTACGCTTTTTTAAATCCAATCGTAGATGTTATGCCAGTAATACCCCTGTTTTTTTTTCTCTTAGCCTTTGTTTGGCAAGCTGCTGTAAGTTTTCGATGATATCTTTAATTTAATAATGTCTAGACAAATTCATGATTTATTGAAAAAAAAAAAAAAAATTCAAAGAAAAGAATTGATAAGATCAGATAAGTCTTACACCCTCAATTCAAATATTGAAATTCTTGTACAACCGCGAAAAATCTGGATCACCCCACTTTATTTCTTGGTGTCAAAATAAAAAATCAAAATAGTAGGGTATGCGGTATAAAAACGGAGAATCTATTCTCTTTTTTACTAAAAAAAAATCTTGGAGATTATGTAATGCTTACTCTCAAACTATTTGTTTACACGGTAGTAATATTCTTTGTTTCTCTCTTTATTTTCGGATTCCTGTCTAATGATCCAGGACGTAATCCTGGACGTGAAGAATAAAAGATAAGGTTTTTGTTTTCCTTGCTTGATTTTAAAATGTTCTTAGTAGGATTTTATCTATTACACATTTTTAACTATTAAAAATAAAAAGAGCTCGCGAAAAATTCGAAAGAAAATACCAAGTCATCAACAAAAACGGAAAGAGAGGGATTCGAACCCTCGGTACGAAAAACTCGTACAACGGATTAGCAATCCGACGCTTTAGTCCACTCAGCCATCTCTCCTCCCAATTGAAAAAGGATAATACTATGTTACATTATAAAAAATAAGGATTGAAAGAGCCCTTCATAATATTTTTTTTTTTCATCCGAGAGTGCTTTTTAGTTCCACGGCCCGGCTAAGTACTGACCAGGCCGGGCCCGCCATTTATTGTTCCAACGAATCATAAATAATTTTTTTTTTTATTTGAAAACTAAAATACTTGCTTGTTATTACGATTGGAAAAATAAAAACTCTTTTGATTTCTATGATATAGAATCAAATGATATCGAATCAAAGTGTCGTTTCTTATCTTAATTTTTTATATTTATTTTCTTCATTCCTTTTATTTTAGTGAAAGTAAATAAATAACAAAAAGGGAGCTGTGGATTCTTGCACAATACATTTTCATGTATGTTATGGCTTAAGTAGTTTTGTCGAGACGTCTAGGTCAAAAACCTCCGGCAAAAAAACACTTGTTATTTAGTTTTAGTTATTGAAATTTAATGAATTCTCTTTTCCGAATCTCATTGGGTTCTCTGATACAACACGTAAACGCTCTAATTTTCATGATTATTTTATGATCCTATCCTTTCTTTTTACTCTTTTAACTTTTTATTACGACCCATTTTCTTGTTCGACAAAAGGTTCATTTATATACAATAATCGGATTGTAGCGGGTATAGTTTAGTGGTAAAAGTGTGATTCGTTCTATAATCCTTTATATAGTTAAGGGGTCTTTCGGTTTGATTAATATTTCATTCCGACCAAAAACTTTATTTCTTAAAAGGATTTAATCCTTTACCTCTCAATGAAAAATTCGAGGAAGAATATACATTCTCGTGATTTGTATCCAAGAATCAATTAAAAATTGAAAAATTGGATTATGAGATTACGAAACATAATTTTTTTTTTTTATTAGATCAATACTTCTAATTGAATAAGTATGAGTAAAGGATCCATGGATAAAGATAGAAAGTGGCTTTCGAATCGTAACTAAATCTTTAATTTGGAATTTGTATTACGGAAATTGAAGCAAAATGGCTATTAAACAATGACTTTGGTTTACTAGAGACATCGACAAATTGTTTTAGCTCGGTAGAAACAAAATGCTTTTCCTAAGGATTCTCTCACATAGAAATAGAGAACGAAGTAACTAGAAAGGTTGTTATAATAGAATCCCCCTCTTTTCTATAGGGATCGTCTAGAAAGCGGGTTGTTCTGAATACATTCAGACAGAAAAGCTGACATAGATGTTATGGGTGGAATTTTTTTTTTTCGTTCATGTCTTAATATAGGAATTTATACATCTTCCATAAAGGAGCCGAATGAAACCAAAGTTTCACGTTCAGTTTTGAATTAGAGACGTTAAAAATGATGAATCAACGTCGACTATAACCCCTAGCCTTCCAAGCTAACGATGCGGGTTCGATTCCCGCTACCCGCTTTTACTTTATTTTTTTATTAAATTAATAAGAAATAATAAAAAAATAGAATTAAATATTTTGAGA